ACAATAATAATTATAAGTATACGAAAGAGAAAGAACCATATTTTTGTAGTTCCTATGATGCACTTGGAGCTTATCGGCGGAAACGAATCAGTTTAGATAGTCCTTTGTGGCTCCGATGGAGACTAGATCAACGTGTCATTGGGTCAAGAGAAGTTCCCATCGAAGTTCAATATGAATCTTTGGGTACTTATCATGAGATTTATGGGCACTATCTAATAGTAGGAAGTGTAAAAAAAGAAATCCGTTGTATATACATTCGAACCACTCTTGGTCATATTTCTTTTTATCGAGAAATAGAAGAAGCCATACAAGGGTTTTGTCGGGCCTACTCATACACTATCTAAACTAAGAAATTCGATTAGGCGATGCCTGGAATTCGGGTTTTTCCAATTTTACTAGTATCATAATTTCTGAATTTCTGCGTGAATCAAGATTGAGATTGAGGAAAGAAAGTTAAGTTTTCGAATCACTGACTCAGGCCCATTGTCGAATCCTACTCAGCAGAATATAGAGGTACTTATGGCAGAACGGGCCGATCTGGTCTTTCACAATAAAGTGATAAATGGAACTGCTATGAAACAACTTATTAGCAGATTAATAGATCATTTCGGAATGGGATATACATCACATATCCTGGATCAAGTAAAGACTTTGGGTTTCCATCAAGCCACTGCTACATCTATTTCATTAGGAATTGATGATCTTTTAACAATACCTTCTAAGGGATGGTTAGTCCAAGACGCTGAACAACAAAGTTTTATTTTGGAGAAACACCATCATTATGGGAATGTACACGCGGTAGAAAAATTACGTCAATCTATTGAGATATGGTATGCTACAAGTGAATATTTGAGACAAGAAATGAATCCCAATTTTCGGATGACTGATCCCTCTAATCCAGTCTATCTAATGTCTTTTTCGGGAGCTAGGGGAAATGCATCTCAGATACACCAATTAGTGGGTATGAGAGGATTAATGTCAGATCCCCAAGGACAAATGATTGATTTACCCATTCAAAGCAATTTACGTGAGGGACTTTCTTTGACAGAATATATAATTTCCTGCTACGGAGCCCGCAAAGGAGTTGTGGATACTGCTGTACGAACATCAGATGCTGGATATCTTACACGTAGACTTGTTGAAGTAGTTCAACACATTATTGTACGTAGAAGAGATTGTGGTACTATCCGAGGTATTTCCGTGAGTCCTCAAAATGGGATGACGGAAAAAATTTTTGTCCAAACACTAATTGGTCGTGTATTAGCAGACGATATATATATCGGTCTACGATGCATTGCCACTCGAAATCAAGATATTGGGATTGGACTTGTCAATCGATTCATAACCTTTCGAGCACAACCAATATATATTCGAACCCCCTTTACTTGCAGGAGTACATCTTGGATCTGTCAATTATGTTATGGTCGGAGTCCCACTCATGGCGATCTGGTCGAATTGGGAGAAGCCGTAGGTATTATTGCGGGTCAATCAATTGGGGAACCGGGGACTCAACTAACATTAAGAACTTTTCATACCGGCGGAGTATTCACAGGCGGTACTGCAGAACATGTACGAGCTCCTTCTAATGGAAAAATCAAATTCAATGAGGATTTGGTTCATCCCACACGTACCCGTCATGGGCATCCCGCTTTTCTATGTTCTATAGACTTGTATGTAACTATTGAGAGTCGGGATATTATACATAATGTGACTATTCCGCCAAAAAGTTTGATTTTAGTTCAAAATGATCAATATGTAGAATCAGAACAAGTGATTGCTGAGATTCGTGCTGGAACGTCCACTTTTCATTTTAAAGAGAGGGTACGAAAACATATTTATTCTGAATCAGAGGGAGAAATGCACTGGAGTACCGATGTCTACCATGCACCTGAATATACATATGGTAATGTTCATCTATTACCAAAAACAAGCCATTTATGGATATTAGCAGGAGGTCCGTGCAGATCCAGTATAGTGTCTTTTTCGCTCCACAAGGATCAAGATCAAATGAATGTTTATTCTCTTTCTGTTGAAGGAAGATATATCTCTAACCCCTCAATGACTAATGATCAAGTAAGACATAAATTGTTGGATACTTCTGGTAAAAAAGATAGGAAAATTCTTGACTATTCAAGACTTGATCGAATCATATCCAATGGTCATTGGAATTTCATATATCCTTCTATTCTCCAAGAGAATCCTGATTTCTTGGCGAAAAAGCGAAGAAATAGATTCATCATCCCATTACAATATGATCAAGAACGAGAGAAAGAACTAATACCCTGTTTTGGTATTTCGATTGAAATACCCATAAATGGTATTTTACGTAGAAATAGTATTCTTGCTTATTTTGATGATCCACGATACAGAAGAAGCAGTTCCGGAATTACTAAATATGGGACCATAGAGGTGGATTCAATCATAAAAAAAGAAGATTTGATTGAGTATCGAGGAGCAAAAGAATTTAGTCCGAAATACCAAACGAAAGTAGATCAGTTTTTTTTCATTCTCGAAGAAGTGCATATCTTACCGGGATCCTCATTAATAATGGTCCGGAACAATAGTATCATTGGAGTAGATACACGACTCGCTTTAAATATAAATACAAGAAGCCGAGTAGGCGGATTAGTCCGAGTGGAGAGAAAAAAAAAATATATTGAACTTAAAATCTTTTCTGGAGATATTCATTTTCCTGGAGAGACAGATAAGATATCCAGGCACAGCGGCATTTTTATACCACCAGAAACGGAAAAAAAAAATTCTAAAGAATCAAAAAAATGGAAAAATTGGATCTATGTTCAACGGATCACACCTACCAAGAAAAAGTATTTTGTTTCGGTTCGACCCGTAGTCACATATGAAATATCCGATGGGATAAATTTAGCAACACTTTTCCCTCGGGATATCTTGCAGGAAAAGGATAATGTCCAACTTAGAGTTGTCAATTATATTCTTTATGGAAATGGCAAGTCAATTCGAGGAATTTATCACACAAGTATTCAATTAGTTCGGACTTGCTTAGTATTGAATTGGGACCAAGAAAAAAATGGTTTTATAGAAGAGGTTCATGCTTCCTTTGTTGAGGTAAAGGCAAATGATCTAATTCGCGATTTCATAAGAATTGAGTTAGTCAAGTCCACTATTTCGTATACCGGAAAAAGGTATGATAGGGCAAGTTCCGGATTGATTCCCGATAATGGATTAGATCGCACCAATATCAATCCCTTTTATTCCAAGGCGAAGATTCAATCACTTAGCCAACATCAAGGAACTATTGGTACGTTGTTGAATCGAAATAAGGAATGCCAATCTTTGATAATTTTGTCATCATCCAATTGTTCTCGAATTGGTCCATTCAATAGTTCGAAATATAACAATGTGACAAAAGAATCGGATCCCCTAATTCCAATTAGGGATTCTTTAGGTCTCTTAGGCGCTATTGTACCTAAAATAGCGAATTTTTATTCATCTTACCATTTAATAACTCATAATCAGATCGTGTTAAAGAAATATTTGCTACTTGACAATTTGAAACAGATTTTCCAAGTACTTCAAGTACTTAAATACTGTTTAATAGATGAAAATAGGAGGATTTATAATCCCGATCCATGCAGTAACATCATTTTGAACCCATTCCATTTGAATTGGTGCTTTCTCCATCATGATTATTGTGAAGAGACATCGACCAAAATTAGCCTTGGACAATTTATTTGTGAAAATGTATGTCTATTTAAATACGAACCACACGTAAAAAAATCTGGTCAAATTTTAATTGTTAATGTCGACTCTTTAGTTATAAGATCAGCTAAGCCTTATTTGGCTACTCCTGGAGCAACTGTTCATGGTCATTATGGGAAAATCCTTTACGAAGGAGATACATTAGTTACATTTATATATGAAAAATCGAGATCTGGTGACATAACGCAAGGTCTTCCAAAAGTAGAACAAATCTTAGAAGTGCGTTCGATTGATTCACTATCGATGAACCTCGAAAGGAGAGTTGAAGGTTGGAACGAACGTATACCAAGAATTCTTGGGATCCCCTGGGGGTTTTTGATTGGAGCTGAGCTAACCATAGCCCAAAGTTGTATCTCTTTGGTTAATAAGATCCAAAAGGTTTATCGATCCCAGGGGGTACAGATCCATAATAGACATATAGAGATTATTGTACGTCAAGTAACATCAAAAGTGTTGGTTTCAGAAGATGGAATGTCTAATGTTTTTTCGCCTGGAGAATTAATCGGATTGTTGCGAGCGGAACGAGCAGGGCGTGCTTTGGACGAATCGATCTGTTATCGGGCAATCTTATTGGGAATAACAAGAGCGTCTCTGAATACTCAAAGTTTCATATCCGAAGCAAGTTTTCAAGAAACCGCTCGAGTTTTAGCAAAAGCTGCTCTACGAGGTCGTATTGATTGGTTGAAAGGCCTGAAAGAGAACGTTGTTCTGGGGGGGATTATACCTGTTGGTACCGGATTCCAAAAATTTGTGCACCGTTCAAGGCAAGACAAAAACATTTATTTGGAAATCAAAAGAAAAAATCTATTCGAGTTGGAAATGAGAGATATTTTGTTACACCATAGAGAATTATTTTGTTCTTGCGCGACAAACAATTTCCATGAGACAAATTTACATGAGACATCAGAACAATCGTTTATGCGATTTAATGATTCCTAAGAGCGGATTCATTTTAACTTTAACTATCTTTTAACTATACTGGTCTGATTATTGATTTGGTAATAAATAAAATAAGTAATTAAAAAAATTTATGTGCCGTGTATCGATGGTCAATCCCCGGTAGAAGGTTCCATCGGAACAATTATTTATTTCAAGGTACCTCGTCTCTTTGTTAATAATAAGAAAAAGAAAAAACAAAAAGGAAGTGTGGGAAAAAATGACAAGAAGATATTGGAACATCAATTTGGAAGAGATGATGGAAGCAGGAGTTCATTTTGGTCATGGTACTAAGAAATGGAATCCTAGAATGGCCCCTTACATCTCTGCAAAGCGTAAAGGTATTCATATTACAAATCTCGCTAGAACTGCTCGTTTTTTATCAGAAGCCTGTGATTTAGTTTTTGATGCATCAAGTAGGGGAAAAAGCTTCTTAATCGTCGGTACCAAAAATAAAGCATCGGATTCAGTAGCATCAGCTGCAATAAGGGCTCGGTCTCATTTTATTAATCAAAAATGGCTCGGTGGTACGTTAACGAATTGGTCCACTACGGAAACGAGACTTTATAAGTTCAGGGACTTAAGAGCAGAAGAAAAGATGGGGAAACTCAACCGTCTCCCCAAAAGAGATGCAGCAATGTTGAAGAGAAAATTATCTACCTTGCAAACATATCTCGGTGGGATCAAATATATGACGGGATTGCCTGATATTGTGATCATCGTTGATCAGCAAGAAGAATATACGGCTCTTCGAGAATGTGCCATTTTGGGGATTCCGACGATTTGTTTAATCGATACAAATTGTGACCCAGATCTTGCAGATATTTCGATTCCGGCCAACGATGACGCTATAGCTTCAATTCGATTGATTCTTAACAAATTAGTATCCGCAATTTGTGAGGGTCGTTCTAGCTATATAAGAAATCGTTGATTATGATTAAGATTAAGAATAGTAAGATTAGTTAATGTTAATTATTGGGCAACTCCATAGATTTATTGGATCGGTTACTTTTTTTTTGAATTTTTTAAAATAGATAAAAAAAAAAGAACTGGGGATATTGATATATATTATGATGTTATGTGATTTCTTGGTATCCTAAATATATGATTAATGATTCAAGTTGGTGAGTTGAGAAAGAAATGGTTGAATCAAACTAATTCCTTTTTTGAAGTTCAATTTCTATCAGAGGACAATATGAATGTTATACCATGTTACATTAAAACACTCAAGGGGTTATATGATATATCGGGTGTAGAAGTAGGCCAACATTTCTATTGGCAAATAGGAGGTTTACAAATCCATGCCCAAGTACTTATCACTTCTTGGGTCGTAATTGCTATCTTGTTAGGTTCAGTCATCATAGCTGTTCGGAATCCACAAACCATTCCGACCGACGGTCAGAATTTCTTTGAATATGTCCTTGAATTTATTCGAGACTTGAGCAAAACCCAGATTGGAGAAGAATATGGACCTTGGGTTCCCTTTATTGGAACTATGTTCCTATTTATTTTTGTTTCTAATTGGTCAGGTGCTCTTTTACCTTGGAAAATCATACAGTTACCTCATGGGGAGTTAGCTGCGCCCACGAATGATATAAATACTACTGTTGCTTTAGCTTTACCCACGTCAGTGGCATATTTTTATGCGGGTCTTACCAAAAAAGGATTGGGTTATTTCGAGAAATACATCAAACCAACTCCAATACTTTTACCAATTAACATCCTAGAAGATTTCACCAAACCTTTATCTCTTAGTTTTCGACTATTCGGGAATATATTGGCTGATGAATTAGTAGTTGTTGTTCTTGTTTCTTTAGTCCCTTCAGTAGTTCCTATACCTGTCATGTTTCTTGGATTATTTACAAGTGGTATTCAAGCTCTTATTTTTGCAACGTTAGCCGCGGCTTATATAGGCGAATCCATGGAGGGTCATCATTGACTAGTTTTCTAAATAGTCTTTTTTTTTTTAGCTTATCCCAATTCATGCATGGTTCAAGATAATCTGCTTGGTTGGAGAACATAATAGATATAAATACGTATGAATATATGACCTAGAGTCGTAGGAGAGAAGATGAACGATATTACGGAATTGTAAAAAAAAAGATGGGTTGGGGAGGTCACACTAGATGTATGTAATGTCTATAAGTCCAGCCACTTTTTGTGTGGGTTTCGAGGAATGATTCTATAATCCGATTCAATATAAAATGCGGCCAGTTTACGTTATGGAAGAAAGAAATGTATATGTAATATGTATATGCAATATTAGATATTCACTAGTTATATAGTCCTATCTATATATAAATAGAAGTCCTTATACCCTACCTTATACCCTACCTTATACCCTACCTATATACTAACTATATATATATATCTAACTATATGCTATACATATATATAATATATCTATATAGTTAGCAAAATAAATAAATATATAGCAAAATAGAAAAAATATATATATATATGTATTGATATACATATTGATATCATTATATTGATATATTGATATCGTTGATATCGATCATATTGATATCCATTGCATATATTGATGATTGCATATATTGATTTGATTGCAGTTTACTGCATTTAGATTAGATGGATTACAAGATAAGTCAAGTCTTTTCTTCTGTTTCATTTGTGATTGTGGATTGGATGAAAAAACAGATGAACTCAAGGATATAGAAGAGTAAAGAAGGAAGGATTGAATGAAAGAATGGTTGGAAAGAAAGAAATGCAATAACTAGAACCGTATGTATATGGATTTACAAAAACTTCATCATGGGTAGAAACTAAAAACGAGATATCGAAGTAGTTCTGACGAGTCAGTAATATTATCATTAGTTTTTAGTTACTTCGACCCAATAGATCTTAATGATCAAACTTAATGATAAAATTAAGTAATAATTCATTGGTTGATTGTATCATTAACCATTTCTTTTTCTTTTTTTTGGTGCGAGGAACTTACCATGAATCCACTGATTTCTGCCGCTTCCGTTATTGCTGCTGGATTGGCTGTAGGACTTGCTTCTATTGGACCTGGAGTTGGTCAAGGTACTGCTGCAGGCCAAGCTGTAGAGGGTATTGCGAGACAACCAGAAGCAGAGGGTAAAATACGAGGTACTTTATTGCTTAGTCTAGCTTTTATGGAAGCTTTAACAATTTACGGACTGGTTGTGGCATTAGCGCTTTTATTTGCGAATCCTTTTGTTTAATCCTAGAAATGTAAAAAAGTACCTTAGATTACATACCTTTTTTACTTTTTTTCTTATTTTATTAACTTGAAATTAAATTGCCGTTTCCTTCTTCGAATTATATCAACACTTTACTCCTATAATTACTTATTTGTTGAGACTCCAGGAAGGACTGCTTTGAGGATGAGGAATTACCAGATCACTCGCTTTCTTCCTTCCCGTCCTTAGCTTAGTACAATGGAAACTTTTTTCCTTTTAGGAAACGTTTCCACAAACTATATATTTCGCAATTGAAATGAGACCTAAGACCTAACCTAAATGAAATTACTAGATTTAATCTATTCCCATTAAAAAGGGGGAAATTCAATTAAAAATAAATAAATTGATCAAAAAAGAAAGGGGCGAGCGAAGTGATAGAAAAAGAACTTTGTTCTTTGTCAGTCCTATCTATAAGAGAAGAGCATATGAAAAATGTAACCGATTCTTTCGTTTTCTCACGCCACTGGCCATCCGCCGGGAGTTTCGGGTTTAATACCGATATTTTAGCAACAAATCCAATAAATCTAAGTGTAGTGATTGGTGTATTGATTTTTTTTGGAAAGGGAGTGTGTGCGGGTTGTGTATTTCAAGAATAGGTTGGATCCATCCGGCTGCACTTTACTTTATTTATAGTTATTTATAGTTATAGTATATTTAGGATAAATAGGAAAAAAGGTGCACGATCTCGACGAATTACTTCTGAATAAATTCAAAAATCATATGTAAGAACCATAGCATTTCGTGACTTATTGGTAAATCAACTTTGATTCTCTATCAACCAATAATGTGAGACCATTAACATGGTTAAAGCTAAACTGTTTGAAGTCCAGGCAAAACATGGTACTCTTTCTACGACTACATTAGTACTGAAATGTTTTCCAAATGAATAGTTGGTAATTTATCTGATATAGAACACTCATATCGATAAAAGGATTTGAACCATTTACTAGAAAGAAAAGGGCACTCTGCCTTTTTTATCCAATGCCGAATCGACGACCTATGTATAAAAAAAGAGGAATTTTTGGATTTGAAGAAAAAAAGAAAAAATCTAATTCCAAATTAGAAATTATTTAATTTAATTAAATAAAAAGAAAATTTAATTAAATTAAGAACAAATACAAATAAAGAAACAACTTTGCTGACAATTATCGATTTTTATCTGGTCGGAAGAGTCCTCCTAATATTTATTCTGGTCTTGTATCAGTTTAGATATCTTTGAATACAAACAGAAAAGAAAAGAGAGGGCAGGCTCATTACATTAAAAAAAAAGATATGGGAATACCCATAACAAAAAAATCAAATAAATAATTGAGCGTGAGAGCCAAATGAATCGAAAGATTCATGTTTGGTTCGGGAAGAGATCATGAAAGTTGTGAAATTAATGGTAAGATAATCTACTTTCATTAAATGATTTATTAGATAATCGAAAACAGAGGATCTTGAGTACTATTCGAAATTCGGAAGAATTACGTAGAGGGGCCATTGAGCAGCTCGAAAAAGCCCGGGTTCGCTTACAGAAAGTGGAACTGGAAGCAGATGAGTATCGAATGAATGGATACTCTGAGATAGAACGAGAAAAAGAAAATTTGATTAAAGCTACTTGTGATAGTTTGGAACGATTAGAAAATTACAAAAATGAAACCCTTCATTTTGAACAACAAAGAGCGATAAATCAAGTCCGACAACGAGTTTTCCAACAAGCCTTACAAGGAGCTCTAGGAACTCTGAATAGTTGTTTGAATACCGAGTTACATTTCCGTATGATCCGTGCTAATATTGGCATTCTTGGGGCCATGGAAGAAATAACTGATTAGCCCTTCCACTTTTACTTTAGTTTACAATTTAGGCATTATTTTTTTCCCTTTGCTTCCGAAAAAGAATAAAGAAACACTAATGGTAACCCTTCGAGCCGACGAAATTAGTAATATTATCCGTGAACGTATTGAACAATATAATAGAGAAGTAAAGATTGTGAATACCGGTACCGTACTTCAAGTAGGCGACGGCATTGCTCGTATTCATGGTCTTGATGAAGTAATGGCAGGTGAATTAGTAGAATTTGAAGAGGGTACAATAGGCATTGCTCTGAACTTGGAATC